CTTTGTTTTTGTCCATTAGTTATTAATTCTTCTCTTTATCGCGGAGTAGAGCAACTTGGTAGCTCGCAAGGCTCATAACCTTGAGGTCACGGGTTCAAATCCCGTCTCCGCAACATTTTGACTTTGATAAAAACAAGGGCTCAAGAAGAAAAAAGCGGGTATTATACTATCACAGTCAATTCGATACCATTTTTCATACTATGACTATTAAATACATAACTAAGTAAGGGCGGATAGCGGGAATCGAACCCGCGTCTTCTCCTTGGCAAAGAGAAATTTTACCATTCGACTATATCCGCATTTTTATTGTACTTGATATGTGATTCTATTTGTACAGAGATGGGTCTGATACTCTATTAGGGGTAATTCTAAATAAAGTAGAAATATGTATATAATACATATTATAGATATTAGATATTCTCTTCTAAATAGAATATTAATATTAGTTTCTATTAATAATTCCTATTTCTATTATTATCTATTCTTTTTTTTCTATATATCTATATAATCTAATCGAATTCAAATTACGATTCTATAGAATATTTTTATTTACTTTTTTTTTAGAAAAAAGAAAGTTCTAAATTAATAATAAATTATATATATATATATATATTTCTTTTCTATTAATTAATATTAATAGACGACGTATTAATAGATTTTTAGTATTTTAAATGGAAATATTAATCTTATATAATATATTTCGAATTATAGAATATATTTATAGAATTATAGAATATATTTATAGAATGTTTCGAATATATTCCTATAAATATATTAATAGAATAGGAATAGAATATTCAAATTGAAAATTCAAATTTTTTTATTTCATTTTTTTATTTTATTGTTTTTTTCGTTTTACAATATACCACCCTATAAGTATAAGAAAGATATAATAAGATATAATATTTTTTTAATAAAAAAAGTTTGACCCCTCCCTATAATGTGTTTGTTATAGTTTTCTTTATTTTTAGGGACTTATCTATTCCGTTTTTTTTAATGTGCCTGACAATCCGAAAGAATTCTGGGGGAGGGGTCATTTCGTTTTTTTATCTAGAATAAATAGCTTCAAGAAATGAGAGAATTAAGAATACCTACTAGAAATACTAATCCAATCCATAACGATGTACCAGAAAATACAACATTTTTGTTACTCGACCAACCTTCAGGAGAAGCAAATACAACAGGTACACTAATCAATAAAATAAATGAAATAGCAATTAATGCAAAAACAGCTAATTGAAAAGCAATAGTCATGTTTCTAATCCTCCTATTTACCAACAAAAGAACTATACCATTTGATCCCCAACCCCTTTATCGACTATCGACAAAAAATTTTTAATAAAAAACGCAGAAGGGTTTTCTCACGAATTCATTGATTTTTTATGACTTATTATCAACCCTTTTGAGGCATGGATCGAGGGTAGTTTTTTTTTTTGACTTCACAACACAAAAAGGCATGCTGGATTGTGCATCTATATACATAGCGATAGACAACTAAACCAATAGATTCACACCGGATATATTTACCATGGATAGATAATAAAAGGGTATCAATTCATATGCTCATGTTCTATTCAGTGGAATAAAGATAAAATAGAAATTAGCTTTTGGAGAGATGGCTGAGTGGTTGATAGCCCCGGTCTTGAAAACCGGTATAGTTCGAAACAAATAACTATCGAGGGTTCGAATCCCTCTCTCTCCTTTTTCTCGGCGAATAGATTTGTTTATTTTATTGGTTTCTATCTAATCTTTTTTTCGGGCTGGGCTATATCATCACGTAGCCCAGCCCGAAAAAAAGATTAGATAGAAATGAGAAAAAAGGAAAAGAAAATATTATTTCAATATGACCTGTTCAACTCAACCCAATATCTATAGTCAAAAAAAAGTGATTTCTACTTCATTGGATCTCATGTCTCAATTAAGAGGAGTCATGGAAAGAACAGGTTCGAAATCTCGATCAATTCCTTTTTCAAATCCTGCGGCAGCTGCGCGAGCTCTTCCCGCGTGCCATAAATGGCCTACAAATAGGAAGAATCCTAGAACAAAATGAGAAGTAGCTAACCAACTTCTAGGAGAGACATAATTGATTGCATTAATCTCTGTAGCTACGCCACCCACGGAATTTAAGGAACCTAAAGGAGCATGAGTCATATATTCCGCGGAACGACGTTCTTGCCAAGGCTGTATGTCCTTTTTCAGTCTACTCAAGTCTAAACCATTTGGACCCCTTAGAGGTTCTAACCAAGGAGCACGCAAATCCCAAAAACGCATAGTTTCTCCGCCAAAAATAACTTCCCCAGTCGGGGAACGCATTAGATATTTACCTAAACCTGTAGGTCCTTGAGCAGATCCTACGTTAGCCCCAAGACGCTGGTCTCTAACTAGAAAAGTAAATGCTTGAGCTTGAGAAGCTTCTGGTCCAGTGGGCCCGTAAAACTCACTAGGATAAGCGGTATTATTAAACCAGACAAAGCAACAAGCAATAAAACCAAAAACAGAT